AACAAAAATTTTCTTCTTTTTAAGAAATTAAGAAAAGATAAGAACTTGATGTTGATAAATTCGCAATCTAGAAATTCATTTCGGACAATTGAACCTTCTCAAACTGTTTCTTTTTAAGAACCAAAAAGATTTGTGCCAAAATAACGGATGCCAAGAAGAACAAAAGGCCTTGGACACGTAATGGGTCTTGAAGTACTATTTCTGCGTCTCCCTGACCAAATCCGCCCACATTAGGATTACTTGTTAATGGTTGATCGAGTTTGATGGATTCGCCTTCTGAAACAAGAAGTTCTGGTCCTGGGGGGATACTATCAATCACTTGACGCCCCTCTGGCGCATCTGTTATAGTTATTTCGTACCCCCCTTTTTCTTTTCGTATGATTTTGCTTACTATACCCGCTGCTGTAGCATTATAAACCGTATTGTTACTCTTGCTCCCGTCGGGATAAATCTGACCCCTTCCCCTGTTCCCGCCTACGTATATGGGATATTTTAAGAAGTGAGTATCCTTCTTAGCAGCAGGGTCCGGAGAAAGAATAGGAAAGGTGATTTCACTATATTTTTGACCAGGAACGGGACCTATCACAAGAATATTTTTTTTAGCGGGGCGATAACTCTGAAAAGAGAGATTACCTATCTTTTCTTTCATCTCTGGCGAAATACGATCAGGAGGAGCTAATTCAAACCCCTCAGGTAAAATAAGAACAGCCCCCACATTCAAAGCTCCCTTTTTACCATTAGCAAGAACTTGTTTTAGTTGCATATCATAAGGAATTCGAACAACTGCTTCAAATACAGTATCAGGAAGTACCGCTTGTGGAACCTCAATACCCACGGGCTTATTAGCTAAATGACAATTAGCGCATACAATACGACCAGTTGCTTCGCGCGGATTTTCATAACCCTGCTGTGCAAAAATGGGATATGCATTTGAAATGTATGCCCCAGTTATTATATATATCATGAGCGATACGGAAATGGAGCGAGTAATCTCTTCCTTTATCCAAGAGAGGGTCTTTCTAGTTTGCATGGTCCAGTCGTTGATCCAGAAAATTTCTACAATAAAATTGGGTAGGTCGCTAGGATAGTTCCCTATCCACGATGCTGCTAGTTACTGAAAAATTTTGACTAAAATACTAAAATATAGGAGGAATCCGAATCTCTTGGATGTATAGAAAAAATGAGTGTATAAAAAAAAAGTAAGATTTTGAATATTTTATTTTACTTATACTTATGGACAAAATAACAAAATTCTAATTGGATCGGTGGATCATTTTTCAGTCATTCATTGAATGATAAATCACTACAAGTGACGGAGATACACGATTTAAATAACGGAAGATCCAATATTTAAAAATTGTATCGAAAATTACTGGAAAGGTGGAAACAAGTCCAGATATAATTTGATCATTATGAGCAAATCCAAAATCCTTATAGAAAGAGCTAATCATTAGTTCCCAACCGTGGGGTGAATGGAATCCTATACATAAGTCGGTTAATAAAAGAATAGAAAGGGCTTTTATCGTGTCACTTAAGTTATATATGAATTCTTGAACCCAAGAATTAAGAATAAAAAGTTCTTCATTAACTAAAAAAGAATAACCACTTAGAATAACGAAACAGATTATATTTGTCGAGAAGTGCAAAATCGTATCTATACGATCTGCGTTGTGCATCTTGATCAATTGGATCGTTTCTTTGTGGATTCCGATACGAAACTTTTGTAGATGTGTTTCGGGGTATTCCTTTATCATTTCGTCCAACAGGAAGAGTTCCTCAAATTCTATTAATTTTTCTAGAATACTCTTTTCTTGAATATCATTTAAAAAAGTTTCGGATTTACTAGTATTCCACCAATTAATAATCCAAGATCCCAGACTTTTATTAAATGAAAAAGAGACCCACCAGGGCAAAAATACTATAGACGTAAGATATAGAAGGGGAATGAATGCTTTTTTTTCCATTTTTTCGTCTGTGAATTTTTAATGAATCCGTTTCATTCGTCAACTCTATACGATCTAATATTTCTATCAAGCATAAGTTCTATTTTAATATTAGAATTTAGAATAGAAAGCTTCGAACCCGCGAATCTATTCCCTCTTTTTTATTTGTGAGTCAGTGGTTAGTCCTTGAATTTTGTGAATTTACATACGCATAAAAAAAAGTTCCGTTTTCTAATTTTTCCGTTTTCCGTATATATTCCGTATATATAATATACGTCTTCTTTGGTTCATCAGTATTATGAATAAATTTAAGTTATGTTATAGAAAAAAAAAAAAAAGAGGATTTTTTGGTTTTTTACCTCCTGCTAAGAAAAGTGCTTCGGTTTATTTCAAAATACTTCAATTGGTACACGCAAAAAATAGGCCAATTCCGCTGCTTTTTGCTCAATTTCTCGTGGAGTCAAATTCTCATCAGTACGAGTCAAAGGAATGGCCCCCTGGCCTCTGATTTCCATATAAAGGACACGCCGAGCATAAAAACCCTCTTTAACTTCTATTCTGATAGACTGAATATCTTTCATAAAGAGTCGTAGTAAGATGCGACGATTTTTTCCTGGAAATCCCCAACGAAAAATACACACTATTCCTTCTTTTCTATCGAATCGATCATAACCACTACCTACATTCCACGAAATTGTGCACCACAAATAAGAGCTAATAAACAGACCGGCGAGCCCATAGAAAGACATCACGAGCCCTTGTGGAAAAAAAATGATTTGCTGAGACGGGAATAAAGATATCAAATTTCTGTCAAGATAACTGGAAATTCCAATCAATAAAAACCCCAATGAACCTAAAAAAAGTATAATGGCCCAGCAGAAATTACTTATTTTTCGAGACCCCGCTATAAGTTCTATCCATATATGTTCTGATCGCCAACTCATACTAGATCTAGTTGCATTTTATTGGAAGTGGGAGACCGGCCAAAATGAATTTTACTTTACGTTTTTTTGTTTCCGAAGGAACTTTCATCAACTTGCACTATTCTGATGTGAATCTTTCGAAGCAATTCGTTAGATCTAAAAGTAAAATAATAGGAGCCCCCTCATATGATCCCCTATCTACACATACTACACATATATAGCTACATGGGCTTTGCATTTATTTCAGGCATCCGCCCCAATCGCGACTTATTTTCAACAAATAGCTCGTTTACTCATATATCATATTTACGTTTACGCCTGCCCTTTCTTTTCTGTTTGAAAGAAGCCACAAGTTATACCATATTATACTGAATAGATATCTGTGTTATGATCCAAGTCTAAGTCTTGAAAAAAAAATAGATGAAATTTGCCCCCATCAGATCTAAAAAATCTTGTTTTTTTGAACATGAAGAGATAAAGAAGCCATTGCAATTGCCGGAAATACTAAGCCCACTAAAGGCACAAAAATAGAGGGTAAGTTGTTGAGAATTGTCATAGAATGGGCACCTCGATTTAATATTTGTACCTGTTATTTATTGTTATATTAATCTTTTTACCTATTATCGCTATATTATATTGTTAGAAAGATATCTTAAATAGAAGGATCTCTTAAAATTATTAGAATTCCTATATAATTATACTAAGTATATCTAAGTGAGTATATATAAGAAAGTGCAAGGAATATAGAACTAACTAAATGGACTTATTCATTTTTCTACATGAAATACATGTATGATAATCCACTTGTTTGTTATTCTTCTATTATCTTTTTCTTGTCTTATAATTTGAATTTAATAAAGAGTTTCTTCCCCTTATAAATTATTCCAAAATTCGTTATAGTTTATAGTTATAATATAATACGAAAGGAAGAAAAGAACATGAAATTCGTTTTATTTATTATTTAATTTACTACCCTGCCCAATTGAATTTCGCGGAAAAAGAATTAGCTCTTTTATCTTGTTCATAGAGGTTTCCTAATTAGGAATCAGGGATATCGGTAAAAAAAAAAATTATCTGTATGATTCTTTCCATAATTTCCTCTTATGTCACCAAAAAAAATCCATTCTTCGGATTTTTCCTTTGATTCCGATAAATAAATACTTAATAAATACTTATTCTAAATAGTTATTCGCCAGAAAGAAATTAATTTAAGGAATTCAATTTAATTAACTATTAACTTAAGTTAAGGTTCTACTTAAGTTATGATTCAAAGGAAAGAAAGCGTGGAGCTGAAATAACTCACTCAGAACGCCCTTTAACAGATTACGTGGTACGATTGGATCGAATAAGCCCTTATGGAATAAAAATTCAGCCGCTTGTGAACCTTCAGGTACTGTCTTATTCAATGTTTGTTCAATTACTCTTTTACCTGCAAATGCAATGTAGGCGTTGGGTTCAGCAATAATGATATCCCCCAACATACCAAAACTAGCTGTCACCCCACCAGTCGTAGGAGATGTAAGGATTGATACATAAACTAACTTTTTATTCGATTGATAATCATATAAAGCGGAAGAAATTTTAGCCATTTGCATCAAGCTCAAACTTCCTTCTTGCATGCGTGCTCCTCCGGAAGCACACACTAGAATAAGAGGTAAAAATTGATTGGTAGCATACTCGATTAAACGAGTAATTTTCTCGCCTACTACCGATCCCATACTACCCCCCATAAACTGAAAATCCATAACCCCAATTGCTACGGGAATGCCGTTTAGTTGACCTATGCCGGTTTGAATGGCCTCGGTTAATCCTGTCTTTTTTTGATAAGAATCAATACGATCTTTATAAGGTTCCTCCTCTGAATGAAAGTCAATGGGATCCAGAGAGAACATCTCCTCATCCATAGGATCCCAAGTGCCTGGATCAATCGAAAGTTCAATTCTATCTGAACTACTCATTTTCAAATGATATCCACATTGTTCACAAATATTCATTTTGGATTTAAAAAATTTCTTATAATTTAATCCATAACAAATTTCACATTGAACCCACAAATGCTTGTATTTTTGAGTTACGCCGAGATCATTAGAATTTTCTCTTAGAGCGAAATCGCTGCCGTTCGTGCTAGTTCTTA